ACAATAAATATTATAGAATAATAATAATATAATTTAGAATAGTAGAAATAAGGAAACGAAGAGGAAAAACTTATATTTATTGAAAAATAGAAGACAAACCCCCTCATTAGAAACTGATATCCAAAAGGACGAGGGCAGGAATCTACACATTGATTTTTTTCACATTTTTGTGAACCGTATGCATCAAAAGGTGCATGTACGGTTCCTGAGGGATAAAATTTTACCCTAATCAACCGACTTTATAGAGCAAGATTACTTTTTTTAACCCAAGAGATTACGACCGAGATCTCGAATTACCTTGTTGGTCTTATCATATATCTCAGTATAGAGGATCAGACCCAGGATTTGTATTTGTTTATAAATTGTCCTGGCGGATGGGTATTACCCGGAATAGCTATTTTTGATGCTATGCAACTTGTGATACCAGATGTATATACAATATGCATGGGAATAGCCGCTTCAATGGGATCTTTTATCCTGGTCGGAGGAGAAATTACCAAACGTTTTGCATTCCCTCACGCTTGGCTTTGGCGCCAATGAGTTTTTTTTCGAAAAAAAAAGACTATGCCTTCACCATAACATAAGAAATAAGAATATAAATATATATTATGAGTAAAAATAGCATGGCACTTTGAATTCGATATACAAAAGTTTGTTATTTATTTTTTTTTAACAGTAACAAAACATTAAATTATGTATCGAGAGAGGAGTATGAGATAAAGGGTATTCCTGATTTTATTTATTTATCCGGAGTCCATTTCAGCGTCACAAACTTTTTTATTTTTATAGCAAAAGACTCTTAATGCTAACCGAACAAGATTTCTGTTTGAAAGAGTACAAAAAAAATTCCTTATTTAATTTAGGATCAAAAAGAAACTTTGGGATTGCTGAATTACAGACGAAATGCATATATAAAGCAACGGAGCCATCATAGTATTTTGAACTCAGCAAAAGAAGGGTGGTAATTGGATGATTTACTGATCTAGATACGCTAGATTCTATTTTCTTCGGTGGAAGAGAAAAGTAAATTGCATAGTCGAGCCGTATGCAATGCGCAAAAGATGCACGTACGGTTACGAGTGTTTTTGTCTTCGACTCATCGTATGAGATAGGGGAATTATCTTTTTGTTATATCATCAGGGTAATGATCCATCAACCTGCTAGTTCTTTTCATGAGGGATCAACGGGAGAGTGTATGATGGAAGCGGAAGAACTATTGACTTTGCGAGAAACCCTTACAAAGGTTTATGCACAACGAACAGGCCAACCTTTTTGGGTTCTAACCGAAGACCTGGAAAGAGATGTTTTTATGTCAGCAAGAGAAGCCCAAGCTCACGGAATTATTGATTTTGTAGCAAATGAAGGAGTAGGAATAGTAAAGAAAGAACAATGGAAAGAGTCAAAGTAGTCAACTGCCCAAATTGATATTTGATCTTTTTACTTGGATGGATAATATTCGAGAGAACTTTAAATAATTCATAATCATCAGGTTAGGATTGATCTAAACCAGTCCCTAAATGTAAATTATTCAATATGCCAACCATTAAACAGCTTATTAGAAACACAAGACAGCCAATCAGAAACGTCACGAAATCTCCTGCTCTTCGGGGATGTCCTCAGCGCCGAGGAACCTGTACTAGGGTGTATGTGCGACTCGTTCAGATTAAGAACTGGGTCAACAAAAGAAATCCATTTCCAGTATCTTTGATGAAATTTATGGTTTACTTTGGTGTAACCCAAATCAGCTCGATTTAAGCTGATAGGCAAGTTCCCATTGATAGCAAATGTTATACATTAAGCGGGAAGTACTTAAAAAAAAATTATGCTCCCATTTTTGTAAAACGGACTAACAGGGTCAGCTATTCGGCTAACCTTCAAAATTAAATACCGTTACTGTATAAGTGGATCTCAGTGTGAAAGACCTATTACTGGATAATTCATGGGTAGAGCCAAAGATTTTGAATTGTACAAGTTACCAATAACGTTGACTAAACGAAATAAAGGGCTCCGGTGTATAGAAAGGACCTCACCGTTTACGAAGTAACCATAAAAACGAAGGAACCCACAATTTCTTTATTCATCTAGATTTACTACGTTTTTCTTTTTTATACTTAAGCGAAATGCCTAAAAAAAAATAGTGGTCGGGAAGGTTATAGTAGCAAAAGCCATTGGAATTTTTTTTATACATTGGAAAAACTGTTTTGTTATTACTAGCGAGGAAAGAAGAAATAACTCAAAGAGAAATAAAAAATTTTCAATTAGTTATTTTTAAAAGTTTCATTTATTCAATGACCAGAGTTAGACGAGGATATATAGCCCGGAGACGTAGAAAAAAAATGCGTTTATTTGTATCAAGCTTTCGAGGGGCCCATTCAAAAACTATTCGTATTATTGCTCAACAGAAAATAAGAGCTTTGTTTTCAGCACATCGCGATAGAGATAAGAAAAAGAGAGATTTTCGTCGGTTGTGGATTACCCGGATAAACGCAGCAATTCGGGGAACAGAAAGGGGTGTATACTATAGTTATAGTAACTTTGTAAATGATCTGTACAAGAGACAGTTGATCCTTAATCGTAAAATACTTGCACAAATAGCTATATTAAATAGGAAGTGTCTTTATAGTATTTCCAATGAGATCGTAAAAAAAGAAGGGTGTAAAGAAGCAACCGAACTTATTTAAACAAAGTTCCCCGGAGAAGGAACTCCGGGAAAGTTGCATAAAAATTTGTCGTATAAAATAAAGTAGTCAAAATGAACAAAGGCATTCAATAAAAAGATATTTCTTCTTCCTCTATTTTTCTTCCGAGACAACAAAAAAATTCGGATTGTCGTATTTTTTAGAGCAAAATATAAATTGAATAAAAGAAAAATAAAGAGTAAACCTATTGTTTTTTTGTTCTAAAACCTCGAAAACCCGCAGTTCGAATGGCCGACTTGGCTCTTTCAAATTGTTTCTCATTATTAAGAAAGGGTAACAAAGATAGAATACGAGCTTGTTTTATAGCAATAGTAATTAATCGTTGTTGTTTCAGAGTCAATCTATTGACGCGCCTAGATAATATTTTTCCCTGTTCACTAATAAATCGACTAATTAAACTCATGTTTCTATAATCAATTCGGTCCCCTGATTGTAGCGGGGGCAAGCGCCTGCGAAAAGGCCGCTTAGATTTAAGTAAAGATCGCTTGGATTTATCCATGGTTTGTTTAGTTTATTTATTCCTTATAATATAAATTATATTCTACCTAAAATCCTATTTCGAATTCAATTTTTTGAGATCCGACCAAAATTGGATTGGTTTTTTTCTTTAATTTGAATTCGTTTATTTAGATTTTATTTTTTATGCATACCATATAATGAAATATATGTATAATATATGTCCTTTTGAACTCTCCCTTCTTCAACCTTCAAAAAGTAATATACAAACGTTCGGTTCGATCTATTTTTTTATCTCGCCATGAATTGTATGCTTGTAACAATAGGGACAGAATTTTCTTAATTCCAATCGACTGGGTGTGTTGTGTCTATTCTTTTGAGTAATATATCGGGAAATACCCCTCGATTCCTTATCAACATTCTTTCGGACACAACTAGTACATTCCAAAATAACGCTTACTCGGACATCTTTACCCTTGGCCATGAACCACTCCCTCCCCTTTTTTTTATTCAAGCAACTCTTTCATTTTCAACCCAAAGCATATAGAAAGAAAAAAAAAATATATATAAATTGCTAAGTAAAAATACACTTCAAAAGATTTCGTTGCAGTAAATGGAGGAATAGTAAATATAATTAAGTTAGTTATAATATTATAAAGAATACCTAATACAACGATTTCGAACTTCTAATCACAGTACAGTATTTCATTTAAGTCTCATGTATGAGACTTTTGCACGAGACTCGCATTTTAACTTTTAATTTGAGCTTGAGCACAAGGGTTACTGAGGTTAAATACAATTTTATTTCTCCCTTTTCGAATATAAGGTCAAAGGGAGAAAGGGCGGGGGATTAGTCACAGAGAGTGTATTCGTTCTCTAATCGTCGTTACCCCCCTTACCATGCCATGCCAATTACTAGAATTAAAAAAAGGGAAATGTTAACGCATCCGGGAAAAAACGGTTTATTTCGATTAATAGACCCGCTAAAGATCCGAACCATAAAGTACTTAGTACCGGTGCCACGGAGAGGTATGTTTTTAGATCTCGCATTGAAAATACTCCTTGCTTTTTTTTTAGTTATATATTATATTGTTGTATATATAGTATATATTGTAACACATAAGAATAATACATATATTATAGATAATCAGAAAATTCCTAAGGCAAATTAAAATGTACGATAATCCGGTAGAGAAGATTTTATACCTTTTTTAGGTTAAAAACAGTAAAAAGCTACATCTTTCCTATAGAGCATTCCCTAAAAGCCTTTTTTTACTTTACAGCGTCAAATATTTTTATATTCTATCATATATGAAATAAAAAAAATATATTCTGTTGTATAAAAAACGAAACGGATTATTTACAATAACAATGTAAACTTCGTAAAAGGGATGTAGCGCAGCTTGGTAGCGCGTTTGTTTTGGGTACAAAATGTCACGGGTTCAAATCCTGTCATCCCTACCTATTGCTTTTACTCTGAGAAGTAAAGAGGAATTCATTGAGATCCCTGAAAGCTATTCAAATTAGACATACATAATCTATCATTTTTATAATACTATTCTCTTCTTCTCTATATATTACAAAATAATACATCAAACACATATAAAATTCTAATTGTATATGATATATTTATATATAAATATGTGATACGCATGCAGGATGTAATATTGGGTTACAAAGGGAATCCGTTTTTCGTTTGTGATAAGAAAGCGCTCTTAGTTCAGTTCGGTAGAACGCGGGTCTCCAAAACCCGATGTCGTAGGTTCAAATCCTACAGAGCGTGATTCCCGTATTGTTAGTTCTAACTATACTGAAATACCTTCACTACTTTGAAGAAGCATCTTA